TGCCGCATCACTTATTCTACTGGATCTTACGGAGCCTGTTCACGCACCATATAATCAAGTCTGATCATAGAAAAGATTCTCTTCAAGTGAACCAGCCTATCCTCTGTATGGGGCTCTTACACGGTGGTTGGAACAAAGACACATTTAGTTGTGAATTCAAACAAATGTGGCAGATAAGGAATATATCTGCACGGACTAATCAATAGTTCAAGTCACACACTCCCATAATCCATTTTCTCTTCGGAGAATTCACTTCAACCATTAGTGTCAAAGAAATAATACAATTTTGTGGGGTTGAAGGGAAATATCCAAATACATGTTTTATTCTTTTCAATAATCCATATTTATAGCAATGAAATCCTATTGTTCCTACCCTGAGTGAAGTGATAAATGACTGATTACAAATATCTATGATCTATATTATATTCTTTATTCTCTATAAAGGACCAGAAATGCCTTGCTTACGTATCATTGGGAAGTGCATTAACATAAATACGGCAGTAAGCAGAGGTAATACAAAAGTGTGTAAACTATAAAAACGAGTCAGAGTGGATTGTCCTACACTAGCACTTCCACGTAATAACTCTACCAAAGGCGATCCTATTACAGGAATAGCTTCCGGTACACCTGTTACAATTTTTACTGCCCAATAACCAATTTGATCCCAAGGTAAGGAATAACCAGTCACACCAAAAGATGCGGTCAATACAGCCAAAACCACACCTGTAACCCAAGTCAATTCACGAGGTTTTTTAAAGCCACCGGTGAGATACACACGAAATACGTGCAGGATCATCATTAGGACCATCATACTTGCCGACCATCGATGAACTGATCGGATTAACCAACCAAAATTAGCTTCAGTCATTATATATTGAACAGAAGCAAAAGCTTCAGTAACGGTCGGGCGATAGTAAAAAGTCATAGCAAATCCCGTAGCTACTTGTACTAAAAAACAAGTAAGCGTAATTCCGCCTAAACAATAAAATATATTGACATGCGGAGGAACGTATTTACTAGTTATATCATCTGCAATCGCCTGAATCTCAAGACGTTCTTCGAACCAATCATAGACTTTATTGAGATAGGTAAACTCAAGGAACTCCCCCTCTGAGAACCGTATATGAGAATTTCATCTCGTACGGCTCAAACAGAAACACCCAAATACTGGCTATAACGGATATGTGGAATAAAAAGTTTGAAACTTCTTTAATCCTATGATTCAATCTTTCTCTAAAGATACGAAAGAATAAAAATCTGAAAGCTCTTCTTTGTGGTTATAATGCCAAACTATCAAGTTGGCTCATTCGTCTTTATGTTGATGGTTACAGGCCTCTTGAATCTTCTATTTACCTATTTTTTTTTTTCTTTTCTTTTATTTGTGTGTAATGCAGCTTTACTTCTGTTTTCTTTATTATTGATAGGAATTCTCTTGTTAAGACCCTATAGAATCGATTAAAACCTCAGATTCATACTACAACCACGATGATTCAATAAAACCTTCAAAATAAGTCCCAAAATTCTCTGAGTAAGAATCGGTGGATCATCACTTATTCAATGAATATATATAATGAATCAAAATACAAAGAACGGTTTGTCCTTTAATTCAAAATAAAAAAAGCAGAAACAGAAAAAGAATAAAAATATTTCAATTTATAACTTCTAACCCTTTTTTTTTAACTCTTTTTGGTTAATTCTTTTTTTGGAGTCCGGCAAGCGAGGTCTGAATATAAAATAAAATATGAATCATAGTTATAATAGTTTGTAATCTATTTCATATATTCCGCGCGTTCCAGATACTAGAATGAATATCCGACGAGGTAAAACCATCTGTATCAAGATGACAGAACCGATTTCTGTAGTATCCATAGAATCAATTATAACAAGGCACACACTCATATTCCGGAAATACAGAAACAAAGAAATTCCACGGTCGAACTACCAAAAAATAGAATGGACTAAAAGCGACCTAAATGCTTCACTTGGTTTTGTATTGAAAAGCTATTTAGTAGTTCTTGTTAATCTAATTCATTGAGATTCCGTCCAGTAAAATGGAAGAATTATAAATCTCCAAAATAATAGATAAGAATATCGCAAATAGAGCCATTGCGATACCCATCAAAGGAGTAGTTCCCCAACCGGGAGCTACTTTACCATATTCCGAATTCAATGGTTTCAATAAATCCCCTATAATAGTTCGTCTTGGACCAGATCTAGAACTATCCTCAACGGTTTGTGTAGCCATAAATCCGATTTTGTATTCATTGAGAGTCGTTGACTTTGTATACCATTCTATTGTAAATAAATGATCTTATCATAGATCCGTTGTAGTCTTAAAATTATATAATAATGGAAACAGCAACCTTAGTTGCCATCTCTATATCTGGTTTACTTGTAAGTTTTACTGGGTACGCCTTATATACTGCTTTTGGGCAACCCTCTCAACAACTAAGAGATCCATTCGAGGAACACGGAGACTAGTTGAATTAATGAGCCTCCCAATATTGGGAGGCTCATTAATTCAATTGAGATAGAGATAATCAAAAATCATTTCATCTTTTTAGTTGGAACTTTAGGCGGTTCCCTAAAAAAGATAGCGAAAAAGATTATTCCTAAAGTCGAGACTAAGAGGAATGTATAAACCAATGCTTCCATAGATTCGATTGTGGTTTACAATTATAGCTTCCATACCTGTTTATTTTGGATCGTCTCCCGGATAACTAAAAAGAAAGAGTCAAAGGAAAGGCAGCAATTCAAATCAAGATTTATCCGGTACCCTATTTATGTTAAACTATGTTAAATCACAAAAATAAAGGTGAAAAGTAAGAAATCAATCTTATATCAGACTACTTGTCTTCTTGTAGTCGGATCCCCAAGTTTTTGGAATGCTCCAAATTCTACTTGAGCATCCAAATCTGGGTCAATACCGGCAAAAACATCTCTGAACAAGGTTCTAGCACCATGCCAAATATGTCCGAAGAAAAAGAGTAGAGCAAACGAAGCATGTCCAAAAGTAAACCAACCCCTTGGACTGCTACGAAAAACACCATCGGATTTCAAAGTAGCACGATCTAATTCAAAAATTTCTCCCAATTGAGCACGTCTAGCATATTTTTTCACAGTAGCAGGATCACTATAACTGACTCCATTCAGTTCGCCGCCATAGAACTCCACAGTTACACCTACTTGTTCGACACTATACTTCGATTCTGCCCTTCTAAAAGGAACATCTGCTCTAACAATTCCGTCTCCGTCTACCAAAACAACTGGAAATGTTTCAAAAAAAGTAGGCATACGACGTACAAAAAGTTCACGACCTTCTTTATCTCTAAAGATAGGGTGTCCTAACCACCCAACAGCTATTCCATCCCCGTTGTCCATTGAGCCCGCTCTGAATAATCCCCCTTTTGCCGGATTATTGCCGATGTAATCATAAAAAGCTAATTTTTCAGGAATTTTAGACCAAGCTTCTGATAAACTTTGATTTTCGGCTAGCCCAGCGCCAACTCTTCGATATATTTCTTGTTGGAAGTATCCCTGATCCCATTGATAACGAGTGGGACCAAATAATTCAATGGGGGTAGTTGCTGAACCATACCACATAGTTCCAGCAACAACAAAAGCGGCAAAAAAAACAGCAGCGATACTACTGGAAAGGACGGTTTCAATATTTCCCATACGTAATCCTTTGTATAGACGTTGGGGCGGACGGACACTAAGATGGAATAGACCTGCTAATATGCCCAATGTACCTGCTGCAATATGATGAGAGGCTATTCCTCCCGGAACAAAAGGATCAAAACCTTCCACACCCCACGCTGGATTTACAGATTGTACCCTTCCGGTTAGTCCATAAGGATCGGACACCCATATTCCAGGACCATACAACCCCGTTACATGAAATGCGCCAAACCCAAAACAAGCCAGTCCTGAAAGAAATAAATGAATTCCAAAAATCTTAGGTAAATCTAAAGAAGGTTTTCCTGTGCGTTCATCACAAAATATTTCTAGATCCCAATACACCCAATGCCAAATAGCTGCCAAAAAGCACAAGCCAGAAAACACAATATGTGCACCGGCCACACCTTCGTAACTCCAAATACCCGGATTCGTTATAGTCCCTCCTGTGATACTCCAACCGCCCCACGAATTGGTTATTCCTAAACGAGTCATGAAGGGTATAACAAACATACCTTGTCTCCACATTGGATCAAGAACAGGGTCAGAGGGATCAAAAACCGCTAATTCGTATAGAGCCATCGAACCGGCCCAACCAGCAACTAGAGCTGTATGCATTATATGGACAGAAAGCAAACGACCCGGATCATTCAATACGACGGTATGAACACGATACCAAGGCAAACCCATGGAAATACCCCTTTCTCAACGAAAAATAGACACTATGTAACTTTATTGCATTGGAAAAAACTATGCTATGTACCCCCCCCTTTTTCAGTAGATTATCTCGAAGAAAGGATTAATATTTGTTCTATTCTTATTCTTTTAGTAATAATGGAAGAGTTCTGTTTGTAGGAACAAAAAGAAGCAGATCTATTCTATATCCGATAAGTACCAATACGCAATGGTAGGGGGGCGGGATCCCACGTTCATTTTCTATGAGTGAAAGCATACATATTTGTTCATATCATTAAAAAGACCTATTCCTAATAATTTTCTCCTTTAGTCATAGTCATTCTGTCTTCTTTTTTTATTTTATGTTATGAACTTATTCACTTTATGGATAAACTATGATAAAGGCTAATCTTATTAATATTAAGACAATAAACCCATTGTTACGCTTCCACATCAAAGTAAGATATAGTACTTAATTCTTTTTTTCTTTAATGCCTATTGGTGTTCCAAAAGTACCCTTTCGAAGTCCTGGAGAGGAAGATGCATCTTGGGTTGACGTATAGTGCGACTTGTCAGATATATTGGGTCACATGGGATTCCCCCATTTTCTCCCCCGATCGAGATATCCTCTCTTTCGCCCAAGAAAGATTGATTGACTTATCAAAAATTTGGAGCGTGAAATGCAATTATATTGATTTTGTTTTTTTTGGGGGGGGAGGTATCCAGATTAATATTATCAATTAGAATAATTTATGGTTTAGAATACTTTATAGTTGTCTCGATTGGACCAATAAAATGAAGTATCCAGGCTCCGTTTACAAAAAACCCAATTGGTAATATATCTATGATTACTACCTTTATCATATTCTATTTTTAATTTATAAACAGGAGTGATCTTAAACTGTTTAATCAATCGAGTAATATAATGAATACATTGAATATTTGGCAGAAGACATGACATAAAAAAAATTGAAAAATAAAAAAGCCATATCAAAAAGACTTGGTATTGGGACATTTGTCCTATATGTGCAAATAAAAATAGGGCCGATCTTTACTTGACTTTGGAGTAGAACATAAACCTAACAAAATTGAAGAAACCCATTCCGGAACAAGAAAATGACATCGTGATTTGTATTCAATCTCGATGAAACAATACATCAATGAGAAGTTCGTTCGATAAATTTAGTCAATTACTTTTCTATTTTTTGATATTTATAGGTAAAGTAAACAGACCAAAACGAATCTTTCTTGAAAAATAAAAATGGAATCAAAAAAGTCCTTTGTTAGAAGGAGTCCAAAAGAATGCGGGCTGTAATCTACACATTGATTCTTTTTTTCGCGATTTTTGATAACCTGTATGCATCAAAAGATGCGCGTATGGTTCCTAAAGATACAATTTTATCCTAATCAACCGCCTTTATCGAGAAAGATTACTTTTTTTAGGCCAAGAGGTTGATAGCGAGATTTCGAATCAACTTATTGGTCTTATGGTATATCTTAGTATAGAGGATGATACCAAAGATCTGTATTTGTTTATAAACTCTCCCGGGGGGTGGGTAATACCCGGAGTAGCTATTTATGATACTATGCAATTTGTAGGACCAGATGTACAGACAATATGCATGGGATTAGCCGCTTCAATGGGATCTTTTATTCTGGTCGGAGGAGAAATTACCAAACGTCTAGCATTCCCTCATGCTCGGCGCCAATGAGTTTTGTATTTGAGAGAAAAAAGAAGACTATGCCTTCGCCATATGAAATATGACTATTAAGTAATAATAGCATGGCATTTTGAATTCGATATGAGGAAAAAAAAAAACCATTCGATTATATATCGAAAGAGTAGTATGAGATAAGGGGCATTTCCGATTTTATCTGATCTATCGGAAGCCTATTGCAGCGTCACAAACTTTTTTGTTTTCCCCCCAGAAGACTAATTATGTTATGAAAGAATAAAAAAAAAAAGAAACTTTGGGATTGTTGAATAAAAGACTAAATAAATATCTATATAAATATAAAGCAACGGAGCCATCATAGTATTTTTTAACTACTCCAAAATAAAGGGAAGGATGATTATTGGATTATTTACCGATCTGGGTCTAGTATGATAGACCCTATATTTTCTGTTTCTTCGATGGGAGGGAAAAGTGAATTCCATTGTAGAGCCGTATGCAATGCGCAAAAGATAAAGATGCCTGTACGGTTGTTCAATTCTATCTTGTTTTTCGTAGTATTTATTATTCTTTATTTGATTTGTTCTCTTTGATTTATCTTCGAGATAGAAGAACCATTTTTTATGTTATATAATCAGGGTAATGATCCATCAACCTGCTAGTTCTTTTTATGAGGCACAAACGGGAGAATTTATCCAGGAAGCGGAAGAACTGCTGAAGTTACGCGAAACCATCACAAGGGTTTATGTACAAAGAACGGGCAAACCTTTATGGGTTGTATCCGAAGACATGGAAAGAGATGTTTTTATGTCAGCAACAGAAGCCCAAGCTCATGGAATTGTTGATCTTGTAGCGGTAGAATAAAAAATAACAGGTATTTCACGAAAATAAAATACGCAATTCAAAATTTTATCTTCTTACCTACCGGGTTTTGATATAGTATTATATTAATTAATCTATTAATATAGAATTATCAATATACAAGTAATTCCTAATCATCCGGTTAGGATCGATCTAAACCAATTCATTATGTATACGAGTCAACATGCCAACTATTAAACAACTTATTAGAAAGACACGACAGCCAATCAGAAATGTCACGAAATCCCCCGCCCTTGGGGGATGCCCTCAGCGACGAGGAACATGTACTAGGGTGTATGTGTGACTCGTTCAGAGCATGGACTGGGACAAAAGAAAAGAACCCATTTTTCCAGTATCAATGATCAGTACCAATAAATAGGATAAAATGGAAGAAATCCATTCACTATATAAAAAGGATCTATCATATCCTTCTACTGTTTATCAAATTTTATGGTTTCTATTGGTGTAAATCGTAAATCCAAGCGTCTCAATTTTCAATTTAAGATGAAAAAGAATTTCCCATTGGTAGCAAATGGTTATCCATTAAGCAGGGAAAATATTATTTAAATTAAAAGGCAAAAAGATTATGCCCTTACTCTTGCAACAACGGACTAACAGGGTCAGCTACACAGCTAATCTTCATAATTAAATATCGTTACTGTATAGGTAGATCTCGTTGTGAAAGACTGATTACTGGATAATTCATAGGTAGAGCCAAAGAGTGTAAACTGTACAAGTTAACAATAGCATTGATTAAATGAAAGAAGGAGCTCCGGTGTATAGAGGGGACCTCGCCGTTTAAAAAGTAACCATAGAAACGATGGAACCCACGATTTTTTTATCCATTTAGATTTACTACTTTGTGTTTTTATTTAATATGCTTTTTTTAATATCTAGTATCACTATCCATACAATTTCTTATTTTTATTTCGAGGTGAAATGCCTAGAAGAAAAAAAGAGAAAATCGTGGTCAGGAAGGTTATAGTAGCAAAAGCCATTGGAGTTTTTATTTTATACATTGGACGAATCCGTTTTGTTATTCAAAAATTAGGAAAGGGAAAAGGAATAACTGAAAGAAGGGAAATCAATTAGTTATTCATCGAAGTTTCATTTATTCAATGACCAGAATTAAACGAGGATATATAGCTCGAAGACGTAGAACAAAAATTCGTTTATTTGCATCAAGTTTTCGAGGGGCTCATTCAAGACTTACTAGAACTATTACTCAACAGAAAATAAGAGCTTTGTTTTCGGCTTATCGGGATAGAGGTAGGAAAAAGAGAGATTTTCGTCGTTTGTGGATCACTCGGATAAATGCAGTAATTCGCGGGAATAGTGTATACTATAGTTATAATAAGTTAATACACAATCTGTACAAGAGGCAGTTGCTTCTTAATCGTAAAATACTTGCGCAAATAGCTATATTAAATAGAAATTGTCTTTATATGATTTCCAATGAAATTATAAAATAAGTAGATTGGAAGGAATTCATGGGAATGTTTTAAATTTGAAATAGAGTTCGCTGGAGAATTAACTCCGGGAAGGTAGAATAGAAATTAGTATGATACAATATAATAATATGATAAGGTCGCCAAAATGAACAAACAACACGTTCAATAAAAAAATATTGATTCTTTTTTTTCTTATGATACAACAATCAAAATCTGGATTCGCGAATTTTTCGAACAAAACATCAATCCGCCTTTGAGTTCGTATTAGAATTTTGATTCAAGTGAAGAATAAACCTATTTCTTTTTGATTCTAAGACCAGTAGTTCTAGTGGTCGACTCACCTCTTTCAAATTGTTTCTCATTATTAAGAAAAGGTAACAAAGATAAAATACGAGCTTGCTTTATAGCACTAGCAATTAATCGTTGTTGTTTTAAGTTTAATCGATTCACCCGTCTAGATAATATTTTTCCTTGTTCACTAATAAATCGACTAATTAAACTCATGTTTCTATAATCAATTCGATCCCCCGATCCAATCGGGGGCAAACGCCTACGAAAAGATCGCTTGGATTTAAAATAGAGTCGCTTGGGTTTATCCATGATTTGTTTATTCCTTATCCCGAAAATCCAATTTTGATGAGGGATTTTGGGTTGTTTATCTTTAAATATATGTTATATAGAATATATATAATATATATCATTTTGAATCTTCCTTGTAAGGGTGACATACAGGCGATCGGATCAGTTCGATCTATTTCTTTATCTCCCCATGAATTGTATGTTTGTAACAAAAGGGACAGAATTTTCTCAATTCCAATCGACTAGGCGTATTATGTCGATTCTTTTGAGTAATATATCTGGAAATACCAATACTCATTGATTCCTTATTAGCACCATTTCGAGTACATTTGGCACATTCCAAAATAACTGTTACTCGAACATCTTTACCCTTGGCCATGAACCTCCTTTGGATTTTTTATTTAACCAACTATTCCATTTTCCAATCCAAAGAGAAGAAAGGAACAAAAAAAAAATAGAAGTTGCTAACTCGAAATAAAATTCTGAAAGATTTCGTTGAAATCAAGATAGTAATATTAATATAATTAAATAAGTAATAGAAGAATTTCTAACTACTTTCATTTAAGTATTTTGTATAATATTGTTGACCTAGCCATCAATTTCCATTTCCGTTCTCATTCTCTTATCTTATTAATTAAAATTAAATTTAATTTAGAGTCCCGGTCCGAGTTCCGAGTTTTACTGAAGTTGAATCCACTTTTATTCTTTCTCTTTTCGAACTTATTATAATTTAATAAATTCGAAAATTCAAAGAAGGGAAGGGGAGGGATTAGTCACTGATATTTGATTATATCTCTAATCTTCTTCACCCCCTCCCATGTCAATAACTAGAACGATAATTAAAAAAAGGAGAATATCAACGCATCCGGGAATAAACGATTGATCTCTATCAATAGACCTGCTAAAGACCCAAACCATAAAGTACTTACTACGGGTGCCACGGAGAGATATGTTTTTAGATCTCGCATTTTAAATCCTCCTTATTTATTGTAATTTGTAATACATATATGATCAGACATATATGTAATTAATGATCACTTGTATTTGTACGCGGAATGCCTAATTATAATGGAAATATACAACGATTCAGTAGCTATTCCTTTTCTTAAAAAAAAGAAAAAAAATACACCCTTTTATGTCCCAACATTCCCGAAAAATATTATATTCATTTTTTTACAGCGGGTTTAATTATACGTTACGTATATAAGTCTTTTATTATACTTAATAATATGTTATATGATATGAGATAAAAAAAATAAATGACAAGATAATTTTTGTATATGAATGGATAAAATAAAGATGTGGAAAACAATACAGGTATTCTCTACAATGACACTGTCGACCAATGGAAAGGGATGTAGCGCAGCTTGGTAGCGCGTTTGTTTTGGGTACAAAATGTCACGGGTTCAAATCCTGTCATCCCTACCTATTACTTATCTTATGAGCAGTAACAAGGAATTAATTGAAATCGATTCAAATTGGGTATCCATAATCCAATACATAATATGATCAATCTTGCATTTTACAATATTCTATATAATTCTATATAATATAATAGTAGATGCATGCAAAAATATATTAGGGTTACAAAATATTTAGAAAGCGCTCTTAGTTCAGTTCGGTAGAACGTGGGTCTCCAAAACCCGATGTCGTAGGTTCAAATCCTACAGAGCGTGATTCCATTCTTGTTATTCTTAGGTCGAAAATTACAATGAAATAATTGAACAGTAATCTAAATTTGACCCCCTATGGATTAAAATTAAAACAAGTAGGGGGTCAATAAAAAAAAGAGATATTAATTAATCAAAAGTCCAACTGATCACCACGTCTGTATTGTAAATATGCAGTTACAAATAATCCAGCCAAAGTAATAGGAATTAGACCTAAGACAATTCCAAATAGCAAAACTTCAATCATTTCAATTTGTTTGAAAGGAGAAAGGGAGAGGTAATATCTATTCTTAAATATTAATTCGTATTGCACATGAATCTTAATGACCAAGAATTTGAAATTGACACGGTAAGAAACTATAGAATATATGGAATACCACAGAAAGATTTCTTTTTTTTTTATGAATTATTCATTCAATTAATTTCAAATAAGTCGTATCTTGTTCAAACTGATAAATAGAGCTGAAGTTATAGTTAAAACCGCTAGTAGAAAACCGAAATAACTAGTTATGGTAGGCATAAAGAGGCTAAATGAAATATGTTATTTTTTTTTTTATACATATGTTTATAAAGCACTTCCCTAAATTTCAATTTTGTTTTTGAAAGAGATAAACAAAAATACCAATTGAAAGAATAAGTTCAATTGAAAGTTTTTGATTCAGCAATTATTATCATTATAAATAGTAATAAAAAAATAGAGTGACATAGGTAAGAAATCAATTCATCATCTGTGATATCTATTCATCCCGTGATTCCGAATCAACAGATTCGATTCATTGTGCAACTCTTAAAAACAAATATTATTATACTAATAATTACTATCTATATTAATAATTACTATAATTATATTAATATTATATTAATATTATAAATAATAATAAAGAATTTTAAATAATAAAAAACTGTGTTGGGTAACTTCATTCAAAAAATAAATGAATTTGAATCGCTTAAAATTTAAAATTGGAAAATCATTTCTATTTTTTTTTATCTTTTTTTTTTATTATTGTATCGAATATATTGTGTATTTTCGAACCAAAAATGACCTTATAGTATAATGCCTCTTACTTTATTACTTTCCTTTTTTTTACTTTAATTTGAACTCTTTAGATTCAGTAGTAGGTTCATTCACATAATATCTCAAATAAGAAGAAAAAGAGTTTTGCAGAATCTAATCGTGTTTAAAATTAGAAAGCCCCGACTTTCTAATTCTAATTAGGTCACGAAAGACCCAAAGGGCCTAATACAACAATGCTTGCATCGTGAATATTGATTCTTATTCTACTTGCTTGTTCTCTTTCTTTCATCGAAGACTATCTACTAGTCTTACTTGTTACTGGACAACTAATCAATTCCTTAAAAATTAAAAAAAAAAGGGGGTTCCAACAAAAAACATCTTCTACAACTACAAAAAGAAAGAATATTTATAGATTTCGCATCTAATTGAATTAGAAAGGAATATGATAATCTCCCTCGTGAATTATTCGAAAGCAATCCGTCGGCTTCACATTATATCTGATTTTCAGTTTCTAATCCGAAGCCAATAATGGAGAGAACCCTTATACTACTATTATAATACTACAGGAATTTGATAAATTTTCTATTGAATGATATAACATCGACAAGCAACAATAAAAGAAAAAAATAAATTATCTAGCACTCCATTTCGATACTGATTGTGAAATTGCGTTGCTGTGTCAGAAGAAGGATAGCTATACTGATTCGGTATACTCTAAAGACACCCTTGGTACACTATTGACGATCTCACAAAGATTTCATTTCAGTGAATTCCCATTTACTGATCTCATCTTTTACGGAATCGATCCCCTTTTCTTTTGACTGTACACGAATATGGAGCTCTGCATGTCTGGAAGCACAGGAGAACGTTCTTTTGCTGATATTATTACCAGTATTCG